AGAACAAAGAGAAACAGATCTTATTCTATACCCGATAAGTACCAATACGCAATGGGAGGATTTTTGGGGAAAGAATGCATAGATAGAGTTGTTTATAATTCGAAATCATTCGAATAATCGGCTGATCCGATCAATCCCGTTCGTTCCAATTTTTCTTTATTCATTCTGTCTTCCTCTACGAACCTTCCAGTCTATATTCTATGTATATCTATACTAGATATACATAGAAATATAAAATTTAAATTTTAAATAGAATAAATAGAAATTCTAATAGAAATTAGATAAAATTAGAATCTAGATACTTTATACTTTATATACTTATAGATACTAGAATTCTATCTAGATTCTAGATAATAAGAATAATAGAAGAATAATATTCTATTAGAATAGAAGAAGAAGATTAAGTTCTATTTTCTAGAATATATAGAATAGAAGATTAGAAAGAAGATTCTAAGATCTAAAAATAGAAAAGAAAGAAAAAAAAATGATGAAGACAATAAAGTCATTGTTACGTTTCCATATTAAAGTAAAGTATAGCACTTCATTTTTTTCTTTATCTTAATGCCCATTGGTGTTCCAAAAGTACCTTTTCGGAGTCCTGGAGAGGAAGATGCAGCTTGGGTTGACGTATAGTGCGACTTGTCAGACATATGGGTCCTATGGTATTTCCCCGTTATCTCCCCCCGATCGAGTATTCTCTGTTTCGCCCAATTCTATATTGTATTGATTGAACCATCAATAATTCGGAGCGTGACGCACAATAATTCCTATTGGGGATCAATAGTATCAATTAGAATAATTGATGGTTTACTTGGACTGATAAAATAAAGTATCAATAAAGTATCCAGGCTCCGTTCAGATAATTCAAAATTGGAAATGGTAAGAGTAAAGTAATAGAATGGGAGTGTAAATGTAGTGATCTAAATATTAAATTAATTAGAATCTTCTAAAATAATCTATTCTGATGATTACACGATTACCGCTTGTATCAAAGGTTATCTTAGATTTACTCTAGGGATAATCTCAAACTGCCTACCAATGGAGTAGTGTGATGAATACATCGAATAGTTTGGCTAATAGTTTGGCTAAAAGTATGAAACAAATTGAAAAAAAAAGCAGTGGTACTGAACCCATTTGCCCTATATGCGCAAATGGAATTCGAGCAAATCTTCCTCCGGAGTAGAACAAGAACCTAAAAGAATTGAAAGGGCCCATTCAGGAACAAGAAAATGACATCGTTATTTGAATTTCGATGAAACAATGCATCAATGAGAAGTTAGTTCAATAAGTTCATAAAATTCTTTTTGATTTTCTACATTATAGAATATAGGGAAGGAGGCCAAAACTCATGTTACAAAAAAAAAATAGAAGAAAAGCAAAATGCTTTATTAGAAAAACAAAAATATGTAAAAAAAAAAAAGAAATAGGACTGGAATCGACACATTGATTTTTTTTCGCAATTCTTTCGAACCGTATGCATCCAAAGGTGCACGTACGGTTCCTCAGGGATAAAATTTTGCCCTAATCAACCGACTTCATCGAGAAAGACTACTTTTTTTAGGCCAAGAGGTTGAGAGCGAGATCTCGAATCAACTTGTTGGTCTCATGGTATATCTCAGCATAGAAGATGATACTAGGGATCTTTATTTGTTTATAAACTCTCCAGGCGGATGGGTAATACCAGGAATAGCCATTTATGATACTATGCAATTTGTATCACCGGATGTACATACAATATGTATGGGATTAGCCGCTTCAATGGGATCTTTCATTCTGGTCGGAGGAGAAATTACCAAACGTCTTGCATTCCCTCACGCTTGGCGCCAATGAGTTTTTATTTGAGAAAAAAAAAGAAGACTATGCCTTCGCTGTATCGAATATGAATCAAATAAAGAATAAGTAATAATAGCATGGCACTTCGAGTTCGATATGAACAAACCATTATTGTTTTTTTCTAGCATGAGATTTTGTATCGAGATAGTAGTATGAAAGAAGGGTTCTTCCCAATTTGATCTTATGTGTCAAGAGTAAATTTCAGCGTCACAAACCATTTTTCTTCCACACCAGAAGTATCTTTCTTATCTTTATGTTATGAGAGAAAGAGTAAAAAAAATGGAAAAATCATTTGATCCTTCTTGGATCGTATCAAAAAGAAACTTTGGGATTGCTAAATCACAGACGAGATAAATAGATAAATATATAAAGCAACAGAACCATCATAGTATTTTTTTTTTACTACTATGAAAGGAAGGGTGGTAAATGGATCATTTAACGATTTAAATTGTATGGGTTCTCTTTCTTCTTTTCTCGATAGAAGAAATTCCATTGCAGAGCCGTATGCAATGTAAAAAAAATGCCCGTACGGTTGTTTCATTCTATTTTTCTTGTTATTTTAATTCCCCCTTATTTTAACCCAATCGTGCGAGATAGAGATAGAAGAACCGTTCATTATGTTATATCAATATCATCAGGGTTATGATTCACCAACCTGCTAGTTCTTTTTACGAGGCACAAGCAGGGGAATTTATCCTGGAAGCAGAAGAACTATTGAAGCTTCGCGAAACCCTCACAAAAGTTTATGTACAAAGAACGGGCAACCCTTTATGGGTTATATCCGAAGATATGGAAAGGGATGTTTTTATGTCAGCAACAGAAGCCCAAGCTCATGGCATCGTTGATCTTGTAGCGATCGAAAATGAAAATATTGGTGGGGATTTCGTCTAAATATAGAATTCCATTTCAAAATTGGAATTTTCTGTGTGAATAGAAATCATTCATAATAAGAAACCATCAGGTTGAGATCGATCTAAGCCAACCCGCTCTATTCTATCTAGAATGAGATTCTATAGACACAACATGCCAACCATTAAACAACTTATTAGAAACGCAAGACAGCCAATAAAAAATGTCACGAAATCTCCCGCTCTTCGAGGATGTCCTCAGCGTCGAGGAACATGTACTAGGGTGTATGTGCGACTCGTTCAGATCATGAGTTTAAAAAATGCAAAAATTTTTCCAGTATAAACGACCACTACTAACGAATTTGGATAAATAGAATGGAAGACGGCCATTTAATTGATTTTTATCTAAAAATGATGATCTATCATCTACATCTACGTATTATGTTATGGAATTTATGGTTTCTATTGGTCCAAATCCAATCACTCCGTTTGAGATGAGAAGCAATTCTCCATTGGTAGCAAATAGTTATCCATTAAGCGGAGGAAATAGTCTTATAAGAAGCAAAAAGGTTATGCTCCTATTTTTGAAAAAACGGACTAAAAGGGTCAGCTACCTAGCCAACTTTCATAATTAAATGCCGTCACTGTATGGATAGCTTTTTTGTGAAAAGGACTATTACTTTCGAACGAATTAGAATTGAAAAAAGAATTCTTGGATGGGTAGAGCCAAAGAGTGTGAACTATACAAGTTCATAATAAAATTTGATGAAATGAAAGAAGAGGCTCCGGTGTATAGAGAGGACCTCACCGTTTCAAAAGTTGCCATAAAAACGAGGGAACCCACTATTCTTTTTTATTTAGTATTAGTAGCAGTCGAATTTCTTATTCCCAGGCGAGATACCTGGAAGAAAGAAAAAATCGTGGTCGGGAAGGTCATAGTCGCAAAAGCCATTGGAATTTCTATTTTATATATTGGAAGAATCCGTTTTGTTCTTAATCGACCGGAAGAAAAGGATGACTGAAAGAAGAGAAATCTATTAGTTATTCAAGAAAGTTTCATTTGATTCAATGACCAGAGTTAAACGAGGATATACAGCTCGGAGACGTCGAAAAAAAATTCGTTTATTTGCATCAACCTTTAGAGGAGCTCATTCAAGACTTACTCGAATGACTACTCAACAAAGAATGAGAGCTTTGGTTTCCTCTCATCGAGATAGGAGCAGGAAAAAGAGAGATTTTCGTCGTTTGTGGATCACTCGGATAAATGCAGTAACTCGTGAGGATAGGCTATCCTATAGTTATAGCCTATTCATACACAATCTGTACAAGAGACAATTGCTTTTGAATCGTAAAATACTTGCGCAAATAGCCCTATCAAATAAGAATTGTTTTGATATGATTTCCAATAAAATCATCAATCAAAAAGAAAATATAAATAAAATAAAGGAAGAAAAGAATCTTACTAGTTAATAGAATCTACTATATAGGAAACAAGAATGATTGAAACAGAATTTCCCGGAGAATGGACTCCGGGAAGATAGAAGAAAAAAATTAAGATTTGAGTAGTAGGAATAAACGAACATCTTTCAAGAAAAAAAGATTTCTTCCCCATTTTTCCTTTTTTATAACACAAGAATCAAATCTGGATTTTATTTTTTTTTTTGAGCAAAACATTAATCTGAGCTTGAATTCCGATTGGAGTTTTGAGGAGTATATCTATTTATTTTTAGTTCTAGGACCAGTAGTTCTAGGGATCGATTCCACTCTCTCCAATTGTTTCTCATTATTACGAAAAGGTAACGAAGATAAAATACGAGCTTGTTTTATAGCAATAGTAATTAATCGTTGTTGTTTCAAGGTCAACCTATTCACCCGTCTAGATAAAATTTTTCCTTGTTCACTAATAAATCGACTAATTAAACTCATGTTTCTATAATCGATTCGATCCCCCGATCCAATGGGGGGTAAACGCCTACGAAAAGATCGCTTGGATTTACGAAAAGGTTGTTTGGATTTATCCATGGTTTGCTTATTCCTTGTTTTTTTATTCCTTATATATAAAATAATCTAGAAAATACAATTCTCTTTTTTTCTTATTCATTTCAGATCCGACTCAAATAGGATTTGGTTTATATTATATATGTTAAGATGTAAAGTTATTACTCCTCCCGCTCCTTGTAAAAATCACACACGCATTTTGCTCCATCTATTTCTTTATTTCCCCATGAATCGTATACTTTAGACAATAGCGACAAAATTTTCTCAATTCTAATCGATTGGGTGTATTGTGTCGATTCTTTTGAGTAATATATCTAGAAATGCCCGGCGATTCTTTATTGACACCCTTTCGAACACAACAGGTACATTCCAAAATCACTAGAATTCTGATATCTTTACCCTTGGCCATGAACCTCCTTTTCATTTTGGATTGACTTCACTTTAGAATCCCCCTCATTTTCTTTTGTATCCGAACCAAATACAAAAGAAAATAAGAAGAATCCATATTAATAAAAGTTACTAACTAGAAATGCAATTTGTAAATATTTTTGAATTCATTATTAATAAAAGTTACTAACTAGAAATGCAATTTGTAAATATTTTTGAATTCATTAATAGACGAATATTCCGAATTCATAATATAGTAATAATTAAGTAATACAATTTTTTCGAACTAGGAATTATTCCTATCCTAATCTCAGTATTTTCTTCTTTCTATGTCTATGTTAGAATTTCGCGCCCCTAGACTGGATTTACATTTCTATTTCTTTTTTTCTTTAGGATAGGAAAGAAAAAGGGAGCGAAATTGGAGCCTTATTGCGTAGACTTGTATCTCAAATCTTCACATAGAAATACAAGAATTCAATCAGAATGAAAAAAAGGGGAATGACAAGGCATCCGGAAAGAAACGATTAATTTCTATCAATAGACCTGCTAAAGACCCAAACCATAGAGTGGTTAGCACAGGTGCCGTGGAGAGATATGTTTTTATATCTCGCATTGAAAATCCTCCTTCTTCTTTTATTTTATATTTTCTTTTTTTTATTGTTTCTTTTAATTCTTTCTTTTTCTTGTATATTGTAATACATATCTAGTCCTAGTTTGATATTCTAATACATAGATCATAGATAACCCGATCTTGTAGTTCAAGATCATTTGTTTTTTTGCAAAATGAAATTAGAATTAGGAATTACTAACTAAAATGCATATGTACAATGACCCAGCAGATGAAATTTTGTCGCCCCCTAAAAAAAAAAAAAAAAGAAAAAAAATGACAAGAACATTCTCTACCTATATAAATAGGTAAAGGGAAAAAGAAGGATGTGGAAAACAAGACATGGATTTTATACAATGACACTGTACAACAATTTTTAAAAGGGATGTAGCGCAGCTTGGTAGCGCGTTTGTTTTGGGTACAAAATGTCACGGGTTCAAATCCTGTCATCCCTACCTATTCTTTCTCCTATGGACAGTTACGAGGGATTCATTGAGTAAGATCGGGTAAAATAGAATATTTCATCTTCCATTTTTACATACTATACGTACGCAATAAACTCTTTGTAGATAGAAAAACCCTTTTCTTTAAAATCATATCTACTCTTATAGGATATAAGAAAGCGCTCTTAGTTCAGTTCGGTAGAACGCGGGTCTCCAAAACCCGACGTCGTAGGTTCAAATCCTACAGAGCGTGATTCCGTTTATGTTATGTTGAATTACAATGAAAGAACTTAACAAAACAAAGTAGAATTGCAACTTAAATTTGACCTCCTACAAGGAGGAGGCCAATAAAAAAAAACAAGATGTTACTCAATCAAAGGTCCAACTGATCACCGCGCCTGTATTGTAAATATGCAGTTACAAATAATCCTGTTAAAGTAATAGGAATTAGACCTAAGACAATTCCAAATAGAAAAACTTCAATCATTTCAATTTGTTTTAGGGAATAAAAAGAGAGGTAAGATCTATCCCTAAATATTAATCTGAATTATACGTGAATCTCAATGACTAGAAATTGGCAATTGACGCGGGAAGGAACCATAGAATACCTGAAATGAAATATTCGGAGAAGCTTTGGTTTTTATTTTTGTAAATTTTTATGGAATTTCATTCATTTCAAATAAGTCGTATCTTGTTCAAACCAATAAATAGAGCTGGGGTTATAGTTGAAGCAGCCAGTAAAAAACCGAAATAACTAGTTAGAATAGGCATGAAAGAGCAAAATGAGATATGTTCTTTTACTACATATATGAATAAAACATTTACCTAAGTCTCAATCCAGATACGAAGGTAATAAAAACTAATTGAAAGAATTCGTTTAGTTCCCATTGAAAGTTCTTGATTCATCAGTCATTATAGATGGACACTAAAAAAAGAGAAAAGATAGATAAGGTGATATAGGTAGAATAAAGGGATTCATTAGCTTTACCATTGACTGATCCTGTGATTGCGAATATTTGCAATATTCCAAAACGGAATTCTATTTCAGTTTAAGTAGTTTTGGAATATAATAAAAGAATTTAATTCGAAAATAACCTACATTTTGATTTTTTCATTTTCAATGGATATAATCCATTTTTGATCTTTGATCTAAGGGTTTGATATTCTTTTTTACTTTTTTTATTTGAACTCATTGGATTCAGTACAGTAATATAATAGGTTGTTGCCCTTTAGATTTGGAAAGAGGAAAATTGCCCCACGATCAAAAAAAATAGGAAATCTAATTCTAATATATTAATTCCAATTAACCAATTAAAAATGAAATAGTAAAGAATTAAATAGATAGGGATAGTAATAAGAATTTCTATTTAGAATAATTTTTATT